TTGATCCGAACTCCTCTTACTTGTAAGAGTACGTCTTGGATCTGCCGATTATGTTATGGCCATAGCCCTACTCATGGTGACCTCGTCGAATTGGGAGAAGCTGTAGGTATTATTGCGGGTCAATCTATTGGGGAACCCGGCACTCAACTAACATTAAGAACTTTTCATACTGGTGGAGTATTCACCGGGGGTACTGCAAAACATGTACGAGCCCCCTCTAACGGAAAAATAAAATTCAATGAGGGTTTGGTTCATCCCACACGTACACGTCACGGGCATCCCGCTTTTATATGTTATATAGACTTGTATGTAACTATTGAGAGCGAGGATATTATACATAACGTGACTATTCCATCAAAAAGTTTTATTTTAGTTCAAAATGATCAATATGTAGAATCAGAACAAGTGATTGCTGAGATTCGCGCGGGAACATATACTTTGAATTTTAAAGAGAGGGTTCGAAAACATATTTATTCTGACTCAGAGGGAGAAATGCACTGGAGTACCGATATATATCATGCACCCCTTTTTACGTATAGTAATGTACATCTCTTGCCAAAAACAAGTCACTTATGGATATTATCAGGAAGCTCGTACAGATCCAGCGGAGCCCCTTTTTCAATCCATAAAGATCAAGATCAAATGAACCTTTATTTTCTTTCTTCCAAAGGAAAATATATTTTTAGCTTTTCAGTAAATACAGTAAAGAATGATCAAGGGAAAGACAAATTCGTTACTTCGAGTCTTTTTGGTAAAAAAGAAAGTAGTATTCTTGATTATTCAGAATTTAATCGAATCATAGATAGGGGTCATTGTAATCTCAGATTTCTTTCTATTCTACACAAAAATTCTGATTTAGTTTTATTAGCAAAGAGGCGAAGAAATAGATTCATCATTCCATTACAATGGATTCAAGAACGAGAGAACGAACAACTCCCCCGTTCCAGTATTTCGATTGAAATACCGATAAATGGTATTTTTCGGAGAAATAGTATTCTTGCTTATTTTGATGATCCTCAATACAGAAGAAAGAGTTCGGGAATTACTAAATACGGAGCTATAGACTTGCATTCAATCCTCAAAAAAGAGGATTTAATTGAGTATGGAGAAGTCAAAGAACTTAAGCCAAAATACCAAACGAAAGTAGACCGCTTTTTTTTCATTCCCGAAGAGGTGCATATTTTACCCGAATCTTCTACCATAATGGTGCGAAACAATAGTATTATTGGAGTAGATACACGAATTGCTTTAAATATAAATACAAGAAGCCGAGTAGGCGGCTTAGTACGCGTGGAGAAAAAAAAAAAACAGATTGAACTTAAAATCTTTTCTGGAGATATCCATTTTCCTGTAGAGATGGATAAGATATTCCGACACAGTGGCATCTTGATACCACGTGGACGGGTAAAAAAAAAATTTAAGGAATCAAAAAAATTGAAAAATTGGATCTGTGTCCGATGGATCACACCAACCAAGAAAAAAAATTTTGTTTTGTTTCGACCCGTAATCATATATGAAATAACGGACGGTATAAATTTAGAAACACTTTTTCCCCAGGATTCGTTGCAAGAAAAGGAGAATCTAAAACTTAGAGTTGTAAATTATATTCTTTATGGAAATAGCAAACCTATTTCGGGAATTTACGGAACCTGTATTCAATTAATTCGGACTTGTTTAGTGTTGACCTGGCACCAAGACAAGAAAAATTCTTCTAACGAAGAAGCCCATGCTTCCTTTGTTGAAGTAAGTACAACTGGTTTAATTCGAGATTTCCTAAGAATCAACTTAGTGAAATCACATATTTCGTATATACGAAAAAGAAATGGTCCGCTAGTGTTCGGATTGATCTCGGATAATAGGTCAGATCGTACCAATCCATTTTATTCCACGGAAAGTATTCAACAATCATTTAGACCAAATCAAGGAACTATTCATACGTTCTTAAATAGAAGTAAGCAATCTCAATCTTTGATAATTTTGTCATCATCTAATTGTTTTCAAATGGGTCCATTCACCGATGTAAAACATTACAAGGGGAAAAAAGAATTAATTAAAAAAAATTCGCGAATTTCAATTAGGAATTCGTTAGGACCTTTAGGAACAGCCTGTCAAATTGCGCATTTTTTTTACCGTGTAAAAACTCATAATCAGATCTCGTTAACTAAATATTGGCAACTTGACAATTTAAAACAGACTTTTCAAGTACTTAAATATTATTTAATGGACGAAATCGGGAGAATTTATAATTCCAATCCATGCAGTAACGTCCCTTTGAATCCATTCAACTTGAATTGGTATTTTACCCATCATAATTATTGCGAAAAAAAATCCACAATAATTAACCTTGGACAGTTTTTTTGCGAAAATGTATGTATAGCCAAACACGGACCACACCTAAAATCAGGTCAAGTTATAATTGTTCAAATTGACTCTGTTGTAATAAGATCGGCGAAGTCTTATTTGACCACTCCAGGGGCAACTGTTCATGGCCATTATGGAG